GGATCCCATGACTCCAATTAGGGATTTGTTGGGTCCTTTAGGTACTATTGTGCCTAAAATAGTAAATCTTCGTTCATCTTACTATTTAAGAACTTATAATCAAGTCTTTTTAAAGAAATATTTTTTACTTGAAAATTTTCAACAGACTTTCCAAGTGCTTCAAGTACTTCCATTTCAATACTGTTTCCTAGATGAAAATAGTAGGATTTATAATCCCGATCCATGCAGTAACATCATTTGGAATTCATTCCATTTGAATTGGTGTTTTCTCCATCACGATTCTTGTGAAGAGGCATGGACAATAATTAGCCTTGGACAATTCCTTTGTGAAAATGCATGTCTATTGAAATATGGATTACGCATAAAAAAATCTGGTCAAATTTTCATTGTTCATGTTGACTCTTTAGTTATAAGATCATCTAAGCCCTATTTGGTCACTCCAGGAGCAACTGTCCATGGCCATTATGGAGAAATCTTTTCTGAAGGAGACACATTAATTACATTTATATATGAAAAATCGAGATCTGGTGACATAACGCAAGGTCTTCCAAAAGTGGAACAAATCTTAGAAGTTCGTTCAATTGATTCAATATCGATGAACCTCGAAAGAAGAGTTGAAGGTTGGGACGAACGTATCCGAAGGATTCTTGGGATCCCTTGGGGATTCTTGATTGGAGCTGAACTAACCATAGCCCAAAGTCGTATCTCTTTGGTTAATAAGATCCAAAAGGTTTATCGATCCCAAGGGGTACAGATCCATAATAGACATATAGAGATTATTGTACGTCAAGTAACATCAAGAGTTTTGGTTTCAGAAGATGGAATGTCTAATGTTTTTTTACCTGGGGAATTTATTGGATTGTTGCGAGCAGAGCGAGCAGGGCGCGTTTTGGACGAAGCGATCTGTTATCGGGCAATCTTATTGGGAATAACGAAGTCATCTCTGAATACTCAAAGTTTCATATCCGAAGCGAGTTTTCAAGAAACTGCTCGAGTTTTAGCAAAAGCTGCTCTACGAGGTCGTATTGATTGGTTGAAAGGCCTGAAAGAGAACGTTGTTCTGGGGGGGATTATACCGGTTGGTACCGGATTCAACAAATTAGTACATCGTTCAAAGCAAGACAAAAACATTCATTTGAAAATTAAAAGGAAGGATCTATTCGAGTTGGAAATGAGAGATATTTTGTTATACCATAGAGAATTATTTTGTTCTTGTGCCCCAAACACTTTCCATGAGACATCAGACCAATCATTTACGTAATGTAATTTACTAATTCTTAACAAGAGGTTCATTCTTTTTACTTTAACTCTCCGGTCCAATTATGTATTTCGTAATCAATGAAATAAAAAATAAAGAATGAAATTCATGGTTTGGGTCGTAGATCAATGGTCAATCCTGGTAGAAGGTTCCGTCGGAACAATTATTTATTTCATAGGGTACTGAATCTCTTTGAAAAAAAAAAAAGAAAAAGAGAAAGTGTGGGAAAATGGGAAGACGATATTGGAACATCAATTTGGAAGAAATGATGGAAGCAGGAGTTCATTTTGGTCATGGTACTAATAAATGGAATCCTAGAATGGCTCCTTACATCTCTGCAAAGCGTAAGGGTATTCATATTACAAATCTTACTATAACTGCTCGTTTTTTATCAGAAGCTTGCGATTTAGTTTTTGATGCAGCAAGTAGGGGAAAAAAATTCTTAATCGTTGGCACCAAAAAGAAAGCAGCGGATTTAGTAGCATCAGCAGCAATAAGGGCTCGATGTCATTATGTTAATAAAAAAAGGCTTGGTGGTATGTTAACGAATTGGTATACTACAGAAACAAGACTTCAGAAGTTCAGGGACTTAAGAACAGAACAAAAGATGGGGAAATTCAATCGTCTCCCCAAAGGAGATGCAGCAATGTTGAAGAGAAATTTATCTACCTTGCAAGCATATCTGGGTGGGATCAAATATATGACGGGATTGCCCGATATTGTAATTATCGTTGATCAGCAAGAAGAATATACGGTTCTTCGAGAATGTTCCATTTTGGGTATTCCGACGATTTGTTTAATTGATACAAATTGTGACCCAGATCTTGCAGATATTTCTATTCCGGCCAACGATGATGCTATAGCTTCGATTCGATTGATTCTTACCAAATTAGTATCTGCAATTTGTGAGGGCCGTTCCAGTTATATAAAAAATGGTTGATTATCTTATCATTACTCTTATCATTAAGAAGAATAAAGAAGAAGATTAGTTTGTTTTTGGTGAACTCTCTTTGATTGTTACTATTTTGGTTTGCATCTTTTGGAGTTTGAACTATGTTTTGACTATCAAATAATATTGAAAAGAGAAAATGATTGGTATTTTTTTTTATGTGATTTCTCAGTATCCGAAATATACGATTCAGAAAACTTAAATTCATGAATGAACATAGATGAATTGAGAAAGAAATGGTTGAATCAAAATAATTACTTTTTTGAAGTTCGATTTCTGTTAGAGGACAATATGAATGTTATACCATGTTCCATTAAAACACTCAAAGGGTTATATGATATATCAGGTGTAGAAGTAGGCCAACATTTATATTGGCAAATAGGAGGTTTACAAATTCATGCCCAAGTACTTATCACTTCTTGGGTTGTAATTGCTATCTTATTAGGTTCAGTCATCATAGCTGTTCGGAATCCACAAACCATTCCGACCGACGGTCAGAATTTCTTCGAATATGTCCTTGAATTTATTCAAGACTTGAGCAAAACTCAGATTGGAGAGGAGTATGGTCCTTGGGTTCCTTTTATAGGAACGATGTTCCTATTTATTTTTGTTTCTAACTGGTCAGGCGCTCTTTTACCTTGGAAAATCATAAAGTTACCTCATGGAGAGTTAGCTGCGCCCACGAATGATATAAATACTACTGTTGCTTTAGCTTTACCCACGTCAGTGGCATATTTCTATGCGGGTCTTAGTAAAAAAGGATTGGGATATTTCGGGAAATACATTCAACCAACTCCAATACTTTTACCAATTAATATTCTAGAAGATTTCACCAAACCTTTATCTCTTAGTTTTCGACTTTTTGGGAATATATTGGCTGATGAATTAGTGGTTGTTGTTCTTGTTTCTTTAGTGCCTTCAGTAGTTCCTATACCTGTCATGTTTCTTGGATTATTTACAAGCGGTATTCAAGCTCTTATTTTTGCAACTTTGGCTGCGGCTTATATAGGTGAATCCATGGAGGGTCATCATTGACTAACTTTTGAAATAGTCTAGTCTTTTTTGAAGCTTATCCCAAATCAAGCAATGCGGGGGGTTCCATATAATCCACTGAGTTGTAGAATAAAATGCAAATAGCTACATGTATGTATATATCAAGAAAGAAAGAAGGGTTGGGGATCCTACTACATATATGTATAGAATAAAAAGTGCAGGTGATTTACGTTATGGAAGAATAAAATTCTATGCTATTTACTAGTTAGATAGTAATGACCCCTATCTCTTTTTTTCTAGTCCACTGCATTTATATGGATTCCCATATCAGTCCTTTTTCTATTTTGTCTGTGATTGTGAATTGAATGAAAGAGAAATAATAGAATAGTTTATAAACAAGGAAATGCAATTACTAAAACTATATACATATCTATTTACATAAGGTCATAAGGTAGAAAGGAAAAACGATATCTCGAAGTAGTTCTGACAATTCAGTAATATTCTGAATTCCATTTGGAGCTTTTAGTTACTTCGACCTGAGAAGTAGAAAAAGAAGTAGATTAAGTACTAATTCATTGGTTGGTTGTATCATTAATCATTTCTTTTTTTGGTGCGAGGAACTTACCATGAATCCACTTATTTCTGCTGCTTCCGTTATTGCTGCTGGATTGGCTGTAGGGCTTGCTTCTATCGGACCTGGGGTTGGTCAAGGAACTGCTGCGGGCCAAGCCGTAGAAGGTATTGCGAGACAACCAGAAGCAGAGGGTAAAATACGAGGTACTTTATTGCTGAGTCTGGCTTTTATGGAAGCTTTAACCATTTATGGACTGGTCGTGGCATTAGCTCTTTTATTTGCAAATCCTTTTGTTTAATGTTTAAGTAGAATAAAAATGTAAAAAAAAAAAAAAGAAGAATAAAAACATAACCATAACTAATAAATTTGAGAATTCTCAAATTCCATTAAGATTAAGAATAATAAGCGGAGTGATACAAAAAGAACTCTGTTCTTTGTTAGTCCTATCTATAAAGGGAGAGCATATGAAAAATAGAACCGATTCTTTTGTTTCCGTGGGGCACTGGCCATCCGCTGGGAGTTTCGAATTTAATACCGATATTTTAGCAACAAATCCAATAAATCTAAGCGTAGTGCTGGGTGTATTGATTTTTTTTGGAAAGGGAGTGTGTGCGAGTTGTGTATTTCAAGAATAGGTTGGATTTCACCGGCTGCACTTTCTTTCTATTATTTTTTATAGCAGAAATAGGAACAAAGGGTGCACAATCTCGACGAATTACTTCGGAATTGGATTTCATTCAGAAATCATATGTAAGAACCATAGCATTTCGTAACTAATTGGTAAATGAACTTTGATTCTCTTCTCTATCAACCAATAATGTTGAGGTCTTTTACATGGTTAAAGATAAATTGTTTGAAGTCCAGGCACAGCATAACATGGTACTCTTTCTACCGCTACGTTAGTACCAAAAAGGTTTAAAAATGATAAAAAGAAAAAAGGAAGAATTGGGAATTTATCCGATGTAGAACACTCATATGGATAAAATTCTTTGAACCATTAACTGGAAAGATGGATCCCCCTTTTTTGTCCACTGCCGAATCGACGACCTATGTATTGTATTTGTATAAAAAAGATGATTTTTTGGATGAAAAAAATATAAATATCATTCTAATAATAATGAGAATGAAGTTCATAATTCTATTCTATTAGAATCTTGATCTAATTTATCATAGCATATAAAGAAGAAAGAATTCTATTCTTTCTTCTTTGATAATCTTTTTTTTTT